TTGCTCCGCAAGAAGTGGAGGCAAAGAACTAAGTGGACGTGTCAATACTTGATTTTTATAAACTATAGCATAGGTTTTAGAAAAGACTGTAACTTTTTTTCTTAAAATATAAGTCTAGCCCAAATCAAATCGGCAGTAATAGGGATGAAGCAAAAACCTCAATTATTAATTTAATCATTGGTAATGTTTGAAATAAATAAATGGTGAGAATCAATTCCAGAATGGAATTAAGAACTAAGATCGGAAATCTCGATATACAAAGATTCCTAAGAGGCACCCCATTTTTACTACTAGAATAAAAGATTATATAAAAGACTAGCATATCAAAATCTCTTAAACAATTTTTAATTTTAAGTAGCGTCTCGTGATTCTGTTGGGTATTAAATTAGATTGGATACAATGATGGGAAATAAATTTGGGGCTTGTAGAAAGGCACGAAGATACTTTGTATTTAAACTCACGAAAGGCTATGAGTGTTCAGACATAGAATCAGAATAGTTGGTCGACTCTTATAGTATCGAGTAAAGGTAAAAATTGAAAAAAAAAAAAGAATATATATATGTAGTAATAGTGGCAGTGGGTTCTACCGATTCTTTCATAGAAAGACAGTAAGCTTAGATCAAATAGAAAATAGAGGTATCTGATATATAGTTGTGTATAGAAAAGGCGCATGTATCATCTTGTACTTAATACTTCCTGATTCTACCGGAAATCTTAAAATATTGAAACTTGTTGCAAATGTATTCATTGAATTGATTTGGTTCATCAATAGTCTTAAGTCAGAATCCTATTTTGACTCTGTGCCATTGATTCCACTATGATTATTAAATAATAATCGAATAATTATTTCATAGAAATAAGGGACATAATTCACATGGATATAGTAAGTCTTGCTTGGGCTGCTTTAATGGTCGTCTTTACATTTTCTCTTTCACTTGTAGTATGGGGAAGGAGTGGACTCTAGCGCTGTGGACACTACAAATACTAAATTGAGTAATCGATTGTTCAATCGAACTGTATCAATTCTTTATTAATCGTTTTGCGAAAGCCTTGCCTTAAAAAAAAGTATTCAAAATTGTACTGGAATAGAGTAATAAATCATTATCATAATTGTATTTTGCAACTCAAATCTACGCATAATAGAAGATTCTTTCCAACCGAATTTTGACTAAATAGTCTATATTTTTTTTCTTTTAGAAAAAAAAAATTCTGTTATTATGACACTATTTATTTTCTTTCCACTGTAAGCGAAACGATTAGTGATTGTCCAAAGAGGTCCTACACATAATAAAATTAGATCCTTCTTCCGTTAGGCTATTTACATATCACACATTTCACATTTGTTTTAAACTTCTAGAAATTATACTTTTTTGACTCATCTCATGTTTAAACAAAACATGAAAAACGGCCAGGTTTACTCTAACCCCTTTTCCAAATCCGAAGAAGTTATCATATAACTACGCGGATCATCCATTAATTGTTCAATCAATGACTTCTTGAGATGAAAAAAAAGAAATAGAATTAAAGTTTTATCTTATCTATATGTACATCTACTATATACATATTGTAATTTTATCTATATGAAGCCTATATTAATATTAGTATACAATACTAGCTAGTGTGGTAGAAAGAACTATATATTATAGTTCTTTCTACCACACTAGCTTAGATACTTAATAAGCTACTTCTGTTCTGATTCCAGCTCAGCGCAATCATTTCATTTAAGACTTAGAGTTTGAATTCTTTTCTTTCATTTCTTGAATCATTGAATTGAATTGAACTGCTAAGAACTGATAATTCAAGTTTCATTCAAATTAATCATTTTGGCTAACTGTTTTTACATAGATGATAAGTAAAAAAGCAGTAGGAATTAGAATGAACAGTGCAGTAGCAATAAGTGCGAGAATATTGACTTCCATAATCTAATCTTTTTTTTTTTCGCAATAACTTAACTCGGGATCTAATCCCATAGAGATGATAAATTTGATTCCTGTAAATTCAATGGGATGAATTGTATCTTGATGATACTGAATCAGATCAATATTATGAATAAAAATTTCTGATCTATCAAATCAATTTCTCGTTGAGAATTGAATAGTATAACATAGGGAGATCTTTTATCCATACAAAAAACCATTTTTGATTAGATCATAAATACCTATCATTAGGTTTTCATCCTTTTTCCACTTGTTCTTTTCTATAACCTAGCATCTTATCTTCCTTATACAATTCTTCTACTTATACATATACATTTATACAATTCTTCTACTTATACATATACATAGGATTTTGTATATAGAATTATAAGGTATTATATAACCGGTATTCTCTAGGGCATACAGAGAGACGAACAGTATAAGTATAAGTGAGATGTAAAAAAGGTAAGGTTAAGTCTAAAAAATCGACTATTCAAGCTTTACCTTTACTAAGAATAAGAAAAGAAAGGAGCCCTACTTGGTTTTGTTGGTCTTTTATTTTATGTTATTTTATTAGTATACAGTATACTCTTTGTTTTGTTGGATTGGAGTTGGAACGTATACATCAAAAATGCAATATAAAATTGGAATGAGAATTAAATAAATTGTTTCAAATCAGTAGTCATAATTGAGGCTAAAAAAAATTTAGATTTAGAAAAGATATGCTTTAACCTAAAAAGTACTTTGCCGGAGAATTAAATTCTATGAAGATTAAGTTCATTGTATATCATATAATAAACAAAGCTATTTTGTGTCTGTACCCCCCCAAAAATCTGAGCACTCTATTCCATTTCATTGATCAAGAGCAGAATGATTGAAAAAAAAAAGAGTATTGGTATCTCTTAAACTTTAAATACTGAATATAGCGATAGTACCAATTGTACTAAATCTACATATATTTTTCCTTATCAATTAGTACTGGGGAAGAAAAGGAACTTCCCATATTTATCTGATGAGACATGCGAAACAAAAGAAATAATCTCCACGGTCCGAATTTGTTTGATTCCATTTTGCTCTTCGTCTTCCCTTTCGCAAAAATAGAGAAATGAATTTCTCAATTCATGAGATCCTAGTTCGGGACTGACGGGGCTCGAACCCGCAGCTTCCGCCTTGACAGGGCGGTGCTCTGACCAATTGAACTACAATCCCGGCGAGGTGTATAGCATACATATACTTAGGATTTCATACGAATATTCTACTCGTCATGTTGGAACGTAACAGATATGCGAATGCTATATTGATATTATATCCACATAAACACGGGCTTTAGTGAGAGTGAGACGGATTATTAGTAACTAGTGATTTTTTATTTTATTGTTAAATAAAAATAATCAATCTTTCAATGAGATGAAAAAAAAAAAGATGGAGAAAAATTTTTCTTTATTTCTCTACGAAGCAGGCATTACCCTTTCTTTTCTATAGGATAAATTAATTATATCTTACTCATGGGGCGGCGAATTCTTGGGCCGAGCTGGATTTGAACCAGCGTAGACAGTCGTCAACGAATTTACAGTCCGTCCCCATTAACCGCTCGGGCATCGACCCAGGAAGAATTCTTTATATGCTTATTGATAATCCATGATCAACTTCCTTTCGTAGTACCCTACCCCCAGGGGAAGTCGAATCCCCGCTGCCTCCTTGAAAGAGAGATGTCCTGAACCGCTAGACGATGGGGGCATATTCGCCCGACCGTCATCATACTATAATGATAGTATGAATAGTTTTTTGGAATTGTCAATATAATCTAATGGTATGGCTAGATTCGAACAGTCTTTTTATATTCCGATTCTATAGGATTTTCATTTGAATTGAACGTTTTTTTTTTCTTCCATTTTAACTCATTGCTTCGTTTCTTGTTCAGATAAAATATGCCTATCATTATCTCACATTAAGTCAGAAAATTCAAAAACGAGAAAAATTTGACCCCTTTTCTAGGTAAATAGAATTTATTTTTCCATTATTTCCATTATGAGTCTACTGCATATATGTATATATGCAGTAGACTCATAATGGAAAATGGCTAAGTCATGAATTGAGCAGGCCCTTTTAACTCAGTGGTAGAGTAACGCCATGGTAAGGCGTAAGTCATCGGTTCAAATCCGATAAAGGGCTTTTTTCATGAAACTCGAGTCTTTGTCTTCGTTTTTCATCGAAGAATACAGATATTTTTGATAATAAAAAAAAGGCAAACACTATTGTATTATTTATAATATAATGAGTTCTTATTATTTTATTTTGAGTTCTAATTAATAATTAAAAAGTTGAACATTTAATTATTATTATATTGACTAATTGAACTTAGTGGGTGGGGGCTTCTAGCCTGTAGTTACATAATAGTCCTCTTTATATCTTATTATTATTTATTTAAATATTCCAGGAAACATAACATAAATATTCTAGATATCCAACCCCTATTTATTAATCACAAACCAAAATATTCCTACTTCCCTATTGTTCCCACCAAACCTACCATAAAAACGGTAACTAAAAAAAAAAGTAAGTGGACCTGACCCATTGAATCATGACTATATTGGCTATTCTGATATTTAAATTCGATATATATTAAATTGTAGAAAGCGGGTTTTTTATTTCCTTTTTTAGTTTCTTAGATCACAAAAGACAAGAATTTGTGATCACAAAAGACAAGAATTTGTCGATATTTATGATTTGATTTTCTTGTTAATGGACGCTCTATAGGAATAAACCGCTATTCTTTTCCGATACATATAATATATTCTTTTCCGATACATTCTTTTCCGATACATATAATATATATATATAATATATTGAAAAATCCATTTTTCAATATCTTTCCTTGATTTCAAAATCTTATTCCCATATTGTTTTGTTGTTTTGTTTCAGCAATGCAAATAGAGAACGAACGCGAGAAAGGGGCCTTCAGTTCGAGTTTCTCATTATTTCATTTAATATTTCATTTATGGGCAAGGAAAAAAGAAATTTTCCTTTTTTTGTTGGACTCGTTAAAAGATATACTCTGGAATCTGAGTTACAGGACAATTTAGG